ATAAAGATTTTATATATAAAATTGTCCTGGAATTGACCAAGACCCAATACTAATATTATTCTTTATTAGTGTATATTATTCTTTATTAGTGTAGAATGTAAATATAGATGGGGCGTAGCCAAGTGGTAAGGCAACGGGTTTTGGTCCCGGTATTCGGAGGTTCGAATCCTTTCGTCCCAGGTATATACATTGTATCAGAGTATAAAAGTATCTTTTGAAAATAACGTTATGTTTAAATGCCTAATATTGGATAGAATGTCATTCTTGTTTCTTTTATAATTTATAATGATTCTTTTATGAATCATATCTTTGTTTTTCACAACATACAGGTAGTACTAAATATATTTGTTTGTGATCAAGATATGATGGTAACATAGGTTACACCCTAGTTGAATTCAACTAATTAAAAAATAAAATAAAGTATGGCGGATTTTTCATCATATGTTCATTCCCTTCATATTGAAGGGGTTTAGCTACTTAATTTGAAGAAAAACCTTACGTCTCATATCTTTTTGAATTTTCAACGATACATTTTATTTTGAATCACAATAAGAAAGAGCCCTTCTTTCCTATATCTTATTCTTTATCCATTCAAATTAAACTTAAATGGGGTAGCCAAAATTTATTAGGATCTCTTTATTCTAAACAAGAGGAAGGTTCAATTAATGGGATTAATGGGATTAAGTCTCTTAAGACAAGACTGGGTTTGGGCAAACTAAAAAATTACGAGCAAGCGCCCAATCAGGACTTGTTTGTCTTTGTCCCTAGAGAGTATCCTTTCCCCAAAGGGGATCCTTTTTTTGTTCTGATTCAGCATTCCCAGAGAGTCGTGGGGTAGATAGTTCTTAATTAGTAACAGTAACAGGAGGTCTTCATTTAAATATCTGTATATCTGTGTATGTCCGAATCTCATTAACAACGAATCAAGTTACATATGTAACGGATCCATAACAAAGACTGTAGTTCAGTATATCTGATAGGTATGAAAAAACCCTATTCGTTCATCTTATTAATAAAATTAAAATTGAAAGAACAAGTACCTAAATCTTCTCTTAGATCGGTCTTTTTTATCTATCTCACATAAAAATGGGGTTTTTGTTCAATTCACTTATCTGCTTTAAATCGTCGATGGTTCAATTCGAAAAGAAAAGATATTTTTTTTATGATAATCAAATTTTTAGTCTTTACTGTAAAACTTTATTCAAATAATGATATCGAAATAGTAAACTTTTTCGATTATAAAAATTTTTAATGATTGCTTTTGAGTTGAATCTTTGGTATTCAAAAAAATAGGAAATGGGTCATATTGAGTCACTTTAAAATGCAGAGTAAAAAAGAATTCATTTATTCATATTCGTATTCTTTCTATATTTCTATTAGTTTTTTTAATAAATTAATAAAAAGTAAAGTGTTGCATTCATACAATAACATACAATAATAGGTGGGGTCTTGCTAAGATTGCTTCAAAAAAAATTTTACCATCTTTGTATAGAAGTATAGAAGAAAAAAGGGTATAGATTAAAATGTTTATGTATCGACGGAACCAATGACTATTCATGATTCCATAATTGAATCAATTCCATATGGGTTCCAAATTAGAGGAATGTTTTGTTATGGTAAAACTTCGTTTGAAACGCTGTGGTAGAAAGCAACGTGCGACTTGAAGGACACGATCCGGTGTGGATTTTTATTCTTACATCCGCCATCTTTTCTATGAATGAAGGTGCTCTTGACCCGGCATCTGTTCTGTTTTCACTAGAATCCTTATTTTTGTTAGGTTGTAATGAAAAATATAGTACATGATGGAGCCCGGGTAGAAACTATGGATTCATCTTTCAGGGGGCAAGAATCTAGGGTTAATACCAATCAATAGGTTGGAACAACTTCGTAAGTATATCAATATATAAATCGAAAGGATCCGATTCAGTCAAGTTTTTAATTCAAAAGTAAAATTTGTTGGAATTGAGAAAAGTCTTTCGATTCAAAGTGTATCGCACGGGAATCGAGCGTTTATATGATTCTTTGATAGAAAGAAATCACAAAAGGGGTATGTTGCTGCCATTTTGTAAGGATTAAGAAGCACCGAAGTAATGTCTAAACCCACTGATTTAAAACTGATTTAAAACAAAGAAAAAAGGATCCCAGAACAAGGAAACGCCGTTTTTTCAATTGTCTCAATAATTGTATAATATATAATAATAAAGATAAAGATTAAATGAGACAAACAAGAGGGGGTTAAAGACCATTCAAAAAATGAAATAAATTGCCTAAAGATTTTTTTCTTTTAAGCTATTTGAGAATTATCCAACTTGAGTTATGGGTACAAATTATTTTTTTCTCGAGCCGTACGAGGAGAAAACTTCCTATACGTTTCTAGGGGGGGTCTTGTTCATTTACTTAGATCTATCCCAATGAGCCGTCTATCGAATCGTTGCAATTGATGTTCGATCCCGAAGAGAAGGAAGAGATCTTCGGAACGTAGGTTTTTATGATCCGATAAAGAATCAAAGTTATTTAAACGTTCCTGCTATTCTATATTTCCTTGAAAAGGGCGCTCAGCCCACAGGAACTGTTCGGGATCTTTTAAAAAAGGCGGAGGTTTTTAATTAGCTTGTTCCTAATCAAACAAAATTTAATTAAGGAAATAAAGAAATAGAAAGGGGTAGTAATTCTTATATAAATTATAAATTTTTGTATTTATATATATATTCTTATATAAATTATAAATTTTTGTATTTATATATATTTTTTTTCTTTTTGGATTCTACTCATACCTATTTTTCATTGCTTCTATAAAATCTCATGTTCTAGAACGACAAAACCCGAGTTGCTTGATCCTAGAAATATAAAATTATGGGAGTTCCTTCAATTGGTCGGTTTTCGTTGGAACTCTACTAATAAGTAATAACCAAGGAATCCTCCTTTTTTATTCTAGTTACTTATTATTGATTGAATAAAATAAATCAATATAAATCTGATATTTTTTTGACTTATTCCTTCTTTATTCCTTTATCTAAATTTTTTTCAGCTATATAGTGCCAATCCAACACAAGCCTTTTGTATTGAAATAAATGTAATTTTTTTTGTTTTCCATTGTATTCTTTTCTCAACATTTATATTGACAACAGTGTATCGAACAAATATAATTCATCGTGATAAGTAGATAAATTTATTTCTGTCCGAGAGGTTTGATTTTTACCTTATAACCTTATATTATTCAAATGATGGGATTCCTTGGATTCTCTTTAATAGAATAGAATTTGAACTAAGATATAATAAGATTTGAACTAAGATATAATAAGAATAGGGGTTTTGATTGAAAAGTCGATAACATAAGAACTAAGAGGTGGTCTATAAATTTTGACATTTATCTATCTTTTTCTTTTTTGATTGTATCTACATAAACTTTTTATATTCGGGTTGCTAACTCAACGGTAGAGTACTCGGCTTTTAAGTGCGGCTAGGATCTTTTACACATTTGGATGAAGCGAGGGATTCGTCCATACCATCGGCAAAGTTTGGAAGACCACGACTGATCCTGAAAGGGAATGAATGGAAAAAATAGCATGTCGGATCAACGAAGATTTCTGAGGAATATTTCATTCTTTCCGAATCGGTACAAACCCTTGTGTTCTTTTTTGAAACGGAACAAAATGAATTAAATTTCAAGTCGGGTCGGATGAATAAATGGATAGAGATAGAGCCCTAATGGCTTCAATTTATTGATTATAGGGAAAAAAGCAACGAGCTTCTGTTCTTAATTTGAATTATTACCCGATCTAATTAGACGTTAAAAATGTATTAGTGCCTGATACGGGAAGATATTATCCCATGAACGGATTCTTTATTTTTTAATGAATCCTAACTATTGACATTTTCCATTATGGAATAGAAATATGTGTGTAGAAGAAAAAGTATATTGATAAAAAATTTCCAAAATCAAAAGAGCGATTAGGTTGAAAAAATAAAGGATTTCTAATTATTTTGTTATCCTTTACGAACATAAATTATTAGTTTAAATGGAAAAGAGAGGATAGAGAATCCGTTGATAAGTTTACCTGTATCCGAGGTATCTATTCGTTTATTACTAGAATACCTCGTTTTGACTGTATCGCACTATGTTTCATTGATAACCCCCAAAATCTTCTACCTCTAGTTCAACTATAATTTCAAATGGAGGAATTCCAAAGATATTTAAAGCTAAATAGATCTCAACAACACTACTTCTTATATCCACTTATCTTTCAGGAGTATATTTATGCACTTGCGCATGATCATGGTTTAAATAGAAATAGATCCATTTTTTTGGAAAATGCAGGTTATAATAAATTCAGCTTACTAATTGTGAAACGTGCAATTGAGCGAATGTATCAGTATGAACAGAAGCATTTGATTCTTTTTGCTAATGATTTTAACCAAAATATATTTTTTGGACGCAACAAGAATTTTTATTTTCAAATGATATCAGAAGGATTTGCAGTCATTGTAGAAATTCCGTTTTATCTCCGATTATTATCTTCGCTAGAAAGGAAAGGAATTAAATCTCATAATTTACGATCAATTCATTCAATATTCCCTTTTTTAGAGGACAATTTTTCACATTTAATTTATATATTAGAGATACTAATACCCTACCCAGCCCATCTGGAAATATTGATTCAAACTCTGCGCTACTGGATAAAAGACGCTTCCTCTTTACATTTATTACGATTCTTTCTCCATGAGTATCGTAGTTGGAATACTCCAAATAAAGCCAGTTCTTTTTTTTCAAAAAGAAATCAAAGGTTTTTCTTCGTCCTATATAATTCTCATCTATGTGAATACGAATCCATCTTCGTCTTTCTTCGTAACCAATCTTCTCATTTATGTTCAACGTCTTCTGGAACCCTTATTGAACGAATATATTTCTATGGAAAACTAGAACATCTTGTACTTGTAGAAGCTTTTGCTAAGGCCTTTCAGGCCAATCTATGGTTGTTTAAGGATCCTTTCATGCATTA